AATGAAGAAGATTAGAGATACAATCAAATATCTGTGACTAATCCCTCCCCCTCCCTTTTTTCTCTTTTTTCCCTTTTTTCTAATTTTTTCCTTTTTTCTAATTTTTAGAATAAGGGACGAAAGAGAAAGAAAAAAAGTGGATTCAACGTCTGCGAGACTCGGGTTCAAATTCGAATTAAATGAATAGTAATTATAGAGATATGGGGGTAGAATAGGAAATTGCGGGTCTAGGGCACGAATACAAGATCTTTAACTTACGTCCTTCGTGTTGAAATAGAGTTTCGAAATCATTGTTTTATTTATTATTTACTATGGCTTTGCTTTGATTTATTATTACTTTATTGATTTTGATCTTTTAGAGTTGGATTTCAAGTTAGTAACTTCTATTTTTTCCTTCCTTTCTTTTTCTTCGTTTCGAATCAAAATAGAAGAGTTGAGTAAATCAAAAATCCAAAGGAGGTTCATGGCCAAGAAGAAACATGCGCGAGTAACGGTGATTTTGGAATGTACCAGTTGTATCCGAAACGGTGTTAAGAAGGTGTCAACGGGAATTTACAGATATACTACTCAAAAGAACCGGCACAATACGCCTAATCGATTAGAATTGAGAAAATTCTGTCGCTATTGTTACAAACATACGATTCATGGGGAAATAAACAAATAGATCGAACTAAGTATGTCTTATCTTTCAAAGGGAAAAAATTACATTATATAGAACATATTGAAATAGAAATAGAACATATTTAAATAGAAAATAATCCTATTTGTTTGGGGTTAAAATGACAATTAAGAAATAGGATTTTCGGGATAATAAATAAACTATACAAACAAACCATGGATAAATCCAAGCGACCTTTTCTTAAAAAAAAGAAAAAAAAGCGATCTTTTCGTAGGCCTTTGTCCCCGATTCAACCGGGGGATCGAATTCATCATAAAAACATTGATTTAATTAGTCGATTTATTAGTCAACAAGGAAAAATATTACCTAGACGAGTGACTAGATTAACCTTGAAACAACAACGATTAGTTACTAAGGCTATAAAAATAGCTCGTATTTTAGTTTTGTTACCTTTTCTCAAAAATCAGAAAAAATTGAAAAGAACCAAGCCGACTGCTAGAACTACTGGTCTTAGAACCAGAAAAAGAACCAAGCCGACCGCTAGAACTACTGGTCTTAGAAGCAGAAATAAATAGGCTTATTCTTTGTTCACTTGAATCAGAATTCCAATCCGAACTCAAACGCGGATTGGTGTTTTGTTCGACAAATCCGAGAATCCAGATTTGATTATCGTGTCGTAAGAAAAAAAACGAATCGCAAAAAAAAGATTTTTTATTGAACGTGTTCATTCATTTTGACTACTTTAGCATATTTTCTCATAGGAATTTCCACTCCCCCTTCCCGGAGTTCATTCTCCGGGCAACTCTATTTACAATTATTCCGGTGTATTCTACTTCTTTTCTGATTTCGTTGGAAATTATATAAAGACAATTCCTACTTGCTATAGTTATTTGGGCCAGTATTTTACGATTAAAAAGCAACTGTCTCTTGTATAGATCATGTATTAATCCACTATAACTATAGTATACAACCCTTTCTCGAATTGCTGCGTTTATCCGAGTGATCCACAAACGACGAAAATTTATCTTTTGCTTATCCCTATCCCGATGAGCCGAAAACAAAGATCTTATTTCCTGTTCAGAAATAGTTCGAGTAAGTCTTGAATGCGCTCCTCGAAAACTTGATACAAATGAACCACTTTTTGTTCTACGTCTCCGAGCTAGATATCCGCGTTTAGTTCTGGTCATTGAATAAATAAAACTTTGACGAATAACTATTTCTTTTCTTTCAGTTATTCTTTTCCCCGTTCTGGTCTATTAATAATCAAACGGATTTTTCCAATGTATAAAATACAAATTCCAACGGCTTTGGCTACTATAACCTTCCCGACCACGATTTTTTCTTTGTTTTTTTATTTTACTAAAGAAATAAGAAATTTTCTTTTGCTAGGTGTCAAAAATAGAAAAAGAAATATAAATTGAATGGATAAAGAAATAGTGGGTTCCATCGTTTCTATGGTTATTTCTTAAACGGTGAGGTCTTCTCTATACACCGGAGCCTTTACTTCATTTAATCAATCTTATTGGTAACTTGTATAGTTCACACCACACTCTTTGGCTCTACCCCTGAATTATCCAGTAACAGGTCTTTCACACTGAGACCCACCTATACAGTAACGGTATTTAATTATGAAAGTTAGCTGGGTAGCTGACCCTCGTAGTCCGTTCTTGACCGAGTGAGAACTCCATTTTTCTGTTTTTTTTTGAATTTCAATAAGATTTCCTCCGCTTAATGGATAACCATTTGCTACCAATGGAGAATTGCTTCTCATCTTAAATTCAGTTGATTGGATTTGCACCAATGGAAACCATAAACTTTCTACACAATAGAGGGATTGATTTGCTTATTTTAGTTTTAGATAGTGAATGGAGTTCCTTCTTCCATTCTATCCTATTCACTGGTACTGATCATTCATACTGGAAAGCGGTTTTCTTGCTTTTTTTTGTGTCAGTTCATGATCTAAACGAGTCGCACATACACCCTAGTACATGTTCCTCGACGCTGAGGACATCCCCGAAGAGCGCGGGTTTTCACGACATTTCGAATTGGCTGTCTTGCATTTCTAAGAAGTTGTTGACTAGTTGGCATATTGAATCATATACGTAATGGGCTGGTTTAGATTGATCCTAACCGGATCATTATGAATTAAAAATACGAATAGAAATAAAACCTCAAATCACAGATTCGCGCAAAATCGATTTTATTTCTCTGGTTGGGGGACAATATCTTAATTGGTTGGGGGATAATATATTAATTGGTTGGGGGATAATATATTAATTCATGGAAATTCAAAACCATTTTCCCCTACTATACGATCAACAAGTCTATACTCTTTGGCTTCTATTGCTGACAGAAAAACGTCTTTTTCCAAGGCATCCATTATTTCCGTGCGTGATTTCGAGGTTTTTTTTCTATAACCATCTATGATGGAGTCGCGTATTTTTTCTAGTACCTGAATTTCCATGACAGTGTGGTCCATTTCCACGTCCGAAAGAGAAGTAGAGGGCTGATGCATCATTACCCTGATGATAGAAGGATTCTTTATCTGCTGTGTGAAACGAACAGAAAAGAAAGATAAAGAATAATAGGAAAAAAAGATAGAATTGAACAACCGTACGGGCATCGTCTTTTGTGCATTGCATACGGCTCTACAATCAAATTGAAATTGACCCTTACTTTCCATTCAAGAAAGATAAAAATAGAATCTCTCAGCTCCAGATGGGTAAATGATCAAATTGCCACCCTTCCTTTCGGAGGAGTTAAAAAATACTATGATGGCTCCGTTGCTTTCTATTTTAAAATGAAAATGGATTCTTTTTTCGTCTTTGATTCAGCAATCCCAAAGTTTCTTTTTGATCCAACCAAAAAAGGAAAAATCTTGTTTTTTTTTCGCACTCTTTTTTTTCTAACATAAATATTGTTAAGAGCCCTTCGGTGTGAAAACAAAAAAATTTGTGACGCTGAATTGAACTCCCGATAGATAAGAGAAAATCGGAAATACCTTTTATCTCATACTACTCTCTCGATACATAATCGAATCTTTTGAAAAAAAAACAATACAAAAATTTTTCATATCGAATTCGAAGTGCCATGCTATTATTACTTAATATTCATATGGCGAAGGCATAGTTTTCTTTTTTCTCTCAAATAAAAAAACCTCATTGGCGCCAAGCGTGAGGGAATGCTGTACGTGAAGTTCCTGCAGTGAGGATAAAACATGCCATTGACGCGGCTACTCCCACAGCTGTTGTCTCGACCGGTGCGAGAAGAGTGTCTATAGTATCATAAATGGCTATTCCATCTATTACTGATCCACCAGGAGAGTTTATAAAAAATTTAAACTCTCTGCTAGAATCCGCGAGACTGAAATATATCAAAGCACCGCACAGGATATTTGCGTTCTCTGAAGTAATTTCAGAGCCTAAAATAAGTATTCTTTGTTCATAAAGTCCGTTAAGTAAGGAAAAATTCTATTCCTTAGAGGACCGTACATGCACCTTTTAATGCATACGGTTCAAAAAACAATTGCGAAAAAACGAATCAATGTATAGATTCCAGTCCTCTTTCTTTTTTCCTATTCTTTTTCATAGCAGTTTTTTTCGAACTTCTAAGGAAAGGGCTTTTTCTTCGATTTTTCAATAAAGACGAATTTTGACTTCTTTTCTTTCTTTCTTATAATAGAAAAACGTCAATAAACTTATCGAATTAACTTCTCATTGATGTATTGTTTCATCGAGATTCAATCCAAATCACGATGGTATTTTCTTGTTCCTGAATGGGTCTCTTTCATCTTTTTAGGTTTATGCTCTACTCCGGGTCAAGATCCGCCCGATTTGGATTTGCACATATAGGACAAATCGTCCCATCACCATTTCTTTTTGTTATGACTTTCTAAATAACAAACAGGAATCATTTATGATACACGTAGTAATCATAGATATATTCCCAATTGGGTTTTTGCTAAACGGAGCCTGGATACTTCATTTTTTGAGTCTAACCAAAGACAACCATAAATTATTCTAATTAAGATATAGTATTATGAATTCCCCCAAACAATGCATCTAATTGCACTTCACGCTCCAATTTTTTGATGATTCAATTTATCTTTCTTGGGCGAAACAGAGAATCTATCGATCGGGGGAGAGAACGGGGAAATCCCATATGACCCAATATATCTGACAAGTCACACTATATGTCAGTCCACTCTACCTCTTCCTCCTCATCTTCATTTTTATCTTCATTTTTATCTTCATTTTTATTTTCATCTTCTTCAAGAGTTGGAAAAGGTACTTTCGGGAGACCAACGGGCATGACTTAAAAGAAGTAAATTGCCAATTTCACTTTGATGTGGAAACGTAACAATATGGTTTTATTGTCTTTA